ATGCAGTAGCAATAAATGCAAGAATATTTACTTCCATAATCTAATCGTTTTTTTATTTGAATTTTATTTCACAATAACTCGGGATTTAATCCCATAGAGATGATAAACCTTTTGCCTGTAAATTCAATGGATGAATTCCCTCTTGATGGTATTGAATCGAATCAATCATCAATATTATAAATAACAATATCTGAGCTATCAAATCAACTCATCGTCGAGAATTGAATAGTATACCATAGGAAGATCTTTTATCCACACCGAATCAAATCAAAAATGGGATTCCTGATCCAATCAAGAATTTTTTATTCACTGTTCCGTTCTTTCTTTTCGATAACCTACCCTACGCCTTTCTTGTATCATTATCCGATGAAGTATCATCGGACGACCCTTCCACTCCCATTAGCCCCAAACCAAAATAAACAATAGAGGTGAAATGGAAAAAGAAAGAGGTTAAGTTCTAAACTCTTTTTTTTTTAATGATCTAATTTTCTTTGAAGACAAAGGCGTGTGGTAAAGATGAATCCGAGTAGAAAGTTCTATTAATTAATAGTAGTGTTTTCGATGTCGATGGGACTCCGAAAATACAATAAATCAAAAAAAGGGAGGAAATCTTATTCATTCCTTCTCTAAGAAAGGTGCTATTGTGGGACGATCTTTATCTTTCTTTTATGCTCTTTCCTCAGATTATTATATTAGGACTAGGACACATATATCAAAAGTTCAGTGTGCAATTTTAATAAAATAGATTGTTCAAATTCAAATTAGTAAATTTACTAATTGAGGTTACCCAAAATCAGAACCAAAACCTGAGATAATGGCATTTTGAAACGTAGCTCATGGGGGGCATTAGATTCCCTTTATTTTGGGTCATATAAGAAAGAAATTCCATTTGTGTATGTGCTACCAAGAACCCTGTGGTACTCTCTTCTCTGTCCATATTCCATTATGAACAATAGAAAAAGAAGACCCAATATATCTTGGAATCCTGAATATAATGCTACCAACGATTGTACTAATTCAAATATATCTTTATACCATAAATCGGTACTCGTTGCAGTACCGAAAATTTGCATCTATTTGTTTGATGATGAGAAATACGAAAGAAAATAAAAAAAAGAAACCCTTTTTCTTGGGAATGAAATTCTGCCCTGCCCCTTGGCCTATCTTTCACAGAAAAGAGAGAGTTTAATTGATGGATTTATTGGATTCGTCGGGACTGACGGGGCTCGAACCCGTAGCTTCCGCCTTGACAGGGCGGTGCTCTAACCAATTGAACTACAATCCCAGGGAAATTAAGGGATATAGCAGAAAATTTGACTCCTACGTATCAGGTATTTCGGAAGGATAAGAGGTTATACCTTCTCCTGGTAGATTGACGAATTGTTGGGCCGAGCTGGATTTGAACCAGCGTAGACATATTGCCAACGAATTTACAGTCCGTCCCCATTAACCGCTCGGGCATCGACCCAGGAAGAATCCTTTTTAGACTTATTGGGAATCCATGATCAACTTCCTTTTGTAGTACCCTACCCCCAGGGGAAGTCGAATCCCCGCCGCCTCCTTGAAAGAGAGATGTCCTGGACCGCTAGACGATGGGGGCGTGAGAGACATACTAATTGATTAGCCGCCATCATACTAGACTATGATCATAACATAATATCAACCTTTCAAATTGTCAATATAAATAGAATGGAATAGCATGATTCGATCCAAGCTCTATTTTCATTATTTCATAAAATTTTTTTGATTCGTTATTTATGAATTATTCATTATAATTGCCATGCATTATATTAAATATCATATTTTTAAATACAAATAGATATATATAGATTATATAGAACTAAATCTATAATTATATCTATAATTATCTTAATTTAATTTATATTAAATAATAATAAAATAGAAAATTTCTAGTACGAAAAATACGATTCCGCCCGGAATGGAATAATTTGTCGAAAAAGAGGGGGTTTAATTCCATTTCTTACACTTTCATTCATTGGTTCATTTATTGTATTGTTAAGATATGCCTAGCTCACACTAAGCTAGGAGATTAATAAACGATAAATATGAGAAGAGAGGTCAAGATAAGTTATTGAAAATTGTTTTTCTCGAATTATATAATTCTAATCGAATTAGTAAAATTCTAATTTAGTTCAGAGGACAGGTCGAATTTATGATTCTAGAAAAGAGCTTGAATCTAGATCAAATTGGTAGGTGTACATGTATCAATGAAGCGAATTTCGTTCTCATGGAAATAAAATTGAAATAAAGTCAATAAACGAAAAACAATTAAGGTGGGCCTTGAAACAAGTCATTGCATTTTTCTATACTTGCTAGGGAAATCTATTCTCTTATTCAAGAATAAGCCACTAACTAGCCACTATGAATCTACTGCATGTACTTAGTGTATATAATATATGTACAGAAATCGATTTTATCGACATAGCGGCTCCATTAAAGAATTGAATTCAATAGGCCCTTTTAACTCAGTGGTAGAGTA